ATTTGCATTATTTTAATAATGTAAATAGATGCAAGTTAGAACAAGTATACGCAGGAAGGGATATTTCCGTGTTAAGATAGCTCTTGAGTGTGATAGGTATGTTAGGAGTGGGGATGGTAGTAGCTTTGATTGTAGGATCAAAGTAGGTAAAATGCAGCTAGAGGTTTTCCTGTTTCCGGGGGGTTTTCAGGAATGACAAGTATCTCAGGGCTGTAGGGGGGTAGGGGGGTTTACGCGCAGAAGCCGGGGCACTTTATATAAAAGGATTAGTAATATATATTATGTCCTTGATATAAGGTATGTAACTCTTCTTTATAACCTTTATTACGTGGGTAATTATTACTTATGGATACAAGATGTTCGACCTTGAATGAAATCTGGTTTACACTCTGAGATGCCAAGTGAAAGAAAAAAAAAAAAGAGAACCCCAGGCCCCGTAGAAAGAACGCCCGGCATATTGGGTAAAGGGTAATATGGTTTCCAACATTAACTTATGTACGGGCAGAAAGTCTTGAATGAGCGGTAGTCAATTAGTGAACCTGAAATAGGAACCAGATGCCAGAAATAGTTCACTAAGTGAAACCCCCACGATTCTTGTCCCTGATCATCAATAACCGTATGCAATCAAAAATCACTGTTGGTAGGTTCTTGTTGGGCGAGATGCTTAATTGAGCGGGATGATGATACTTGTCATATCTTTGGAGATGGTGTCTATTGTTAGGTAAATAGATGTCAAGTCCTCGATTTCAGTGGTGTGCTTTTGTGATTTATAGCTATTTTTCATTAGAGACTGATAGGTGATATCATCAATGCTTAAATACTATTCATGTTGATTAATATATGAATGTCCTTGATTATTATTGAAATGGTTAATATAAATCTATGGTGATAATACATATATGTATTAATCACCTGTTACAGAGGGTAGTTTAATGAAGAATTCTAGCTTTGGGAGTTAGTGGTAGGAGTTGAATTCTCCTTTCTCTGAGCGTTAGGGAGGACTCTAACCTCCGGCATCCGGTTTACAAGACCGGCGCTCTGTCTCTGAGCTACTAATGCATGTTCATTCGAGGGTTTTATTCTCTAGAAGACCGGCCAATGGGAGAAGTACAAGAATGAGTAGGAAGTAGGTTGCCGATGCTACTTGGCCGATAATAATGTAGGGGTGCTCTACGGGTATTCCTCCAATTCATGTGAGGATTAACACGTTGGCTACGAAAGTTCAAAAGAAGATTTGTGTCAAGGGACGGAATGTTAGTCCTCGTTGTTTGGATGTATGTAGGAGGGGGACTAGTATGAGTACTAGGATGGAAAATAGCAACGCAAGTACTCCTCCTAGTTTATTGGGGATCGATCGTAGAATGGCGTAGGCGAATAAGAAGTATCATTCTGGCTTGATGTGGGGCGGAGTAACTAGAGGGTTTGCGGGTGTGAAGTTGTCTGGGTCCCCGAGGAGGTTGGGGGAAAAGAGTGCGAGGAAAACGAGTGCAAGTAGAAGGATGGCAAATCCAAGGAGGTCTTTGTAGGAGAAGTAAGGGTGGAATGAAATTTTATCTGAGTCGGAGTTTAACCCCGCGGGGTTGTTTGATCCAGATTCGTGGAGGAAGACGATGTGCACTATAGAGAACGCTGCTACAATGAATGGAAGTAGGAAGTGGAATGCAAAGAACCGTGTGAGGGTGGCGTTGTCTACTGAAAACCCCCCTCAAATCCATTCAACTAGGCTGTTCCCTACGTAGGGAACGGCTGATATTAGGTTGGTAATTACGGTGGCACCTCAGAATGATATTTGGCCTCAGGGTAGTACGTATCCGACGAAAGCGGTTGCTATAACTAGCAGGAGTAGGATTACTCCTACGTTTCATGTTTCTTTGTAGAGGTAAGAGCCATAATATAACCCTCGGGCGATGTGTATGTAAAGGCAAATGAAGAAGAATGACGCACCGTTAGCGTGCATGTTACGGATTAGTCAGCCGTAATTAACGTCCCGGCAGATGTGGGCAACTGAGGAAAAGGCTGTGGCGATGTCAGAGGTGTAGTGTATAGCTAGAAATAGTCCTGTGAGAATCTGTGCGATTAAACACAGGGATAGGAGTGATCCGAAGTTTCATCAGGCAGAGATATTTGACGGAGCTGGCAGGTCTACGAGTGCCCCGTTAGCAACTTTTAGTAGGGGGTGGGTTTTTCGAAGGTTGGCCATTAGAGGTTCTTATAGTTGAATAACAACGGTGGTTTTTCAAGTCATTGGTTCTGGTTAGAATCCAGGTGGGAATTATGACTTACATAATGTCTCTATTTTTATTCGGGTTGGTATTGGGGTTGGTTGTTGTTGCTTCTAACCCTTCCCCCTATTTTGCTGCTTTAGGTTTGGTTGTGGTTGCAGGCATGGGGTGTGGGGTATTGGTGGGGCATGGGGGACCTTTCTTGTCTCTGGTACTGTTCTTAATCTATCTGGGTGGTATGCTTGTCGTATTTGCTTATTCTGCGGCCTTGGCTGCTGAGCCCTATCCTGAGAGTTGAGGTAGTCGTTCAGTAATGGTTTATGTATTGGCGTACCTGCTAGGGTTGGCGTTAGCGTGTGGATTCTTCTGAGCGGGGTGATACGAGAGTTCTTGGGTCCCTGCTGATGGGTCAGAAGATTATTCGGTGTTTCGGGGCGATGTTGGGGGAGTGGGCATAGTTTACTCCGCTGGGGGTGGTATATTAGTAATTAGTGCCTGGGTCTTACTGTTGACGCTGTTTGTAGTCTTAGAACTAACACGTGGGTTAAGCCGGGGGGTTCTCCGAGCAGTCTAAAGGGCTGTCATTAGGCTGGCTAGGGCAAGGGTCAATAGGAACAGTGTTAAGTAGGTCTTGATTATTCCTTGTTGGGCGTTACTTGTAGTGGTTACTAGGGGAATATTGTACTTGGGGATAGCTTTGGGTCCAGACTTTTCTAATCATGTCTGGTCAACTATTTGACTAGCAATTGTTTGTCCCAGGGCAAGATTAGCCTTCGGTATAACTTGATGAATAATTGATGGGAAGAATCCCAGCATATTTGAGAAGTGGTGGGTGTGCAGGGTTGGTGTTGTTTTGAGTTGTTTGGATGTTAGGGATTGAATTTCTAGGGCGGTTACTAGGCCAATAATTGATACTGCTAGGGCGGCCAGTTTAAGGGAGGCGGGCATGGACATAACAGGTGTTTTTAGTGGAAGTAGGTTGTTGGTAATAATAAGTCCTGCAACAATGCTCCCCCAGGCTAGTCGTTTAATGGGGTTAATCACTGTCGGGATATTTTCATTGATTGGTGAAAGTGAGTTGAATCGTGGGTGTCCTATGGAAACGAAGAAGATGATACGGAGGCTATAAATAGCTGTAAAAGAGGTAGCGATCAGGGTTAGGACTAGGGCTCAGGCGTTTAGGTGTGATGTATTTAAGGCTTCAATAATGGCGTCTTTGGAGAAGAATCCGGCCAAAAAGGGTGTTCCAGTCAGTGCTAGGCTGCCGATAGTTAGGGATGATGAGGTGAAAGGGGCTAGGCGATGTATACCGCCCATTTTTCGGATGTCCTGCTCGTCGTTAAGGCTGTGGATGATAGAGCCTGAACATAGGAATAATATTGCTTTAAAGAAGGCATGTGTGCAGATGTGCAGGAATGCCAGTTGCGGTTGATTTAGGCCGACTGTAACTATTATTAGGCCTAGTTGGCTCGAAGTGGAGAATGCTACAATTTTCTTGATATCATTTTGGGTCAAGGCGCATGTGGCAGTAAATAGTGTTGTGAGTGCACCTAAACATAGACAAGTTGTGAGAGCAGTGCTATTATGTTCTAGCAGGGGGCTAAGTCGAATGAGAAGGAAGATGCCAGCAACTACCATGGTGCTCGAGTGTAGTAGGGCGGATACCGGCGTAGGACCCTCCATGGCCGAGGGAAGCCATGGATGTAGGCCGAACTGTGCCGATTTACCTGTTGCGGCCAAGATTAGGCCAAGCAGGGGGAGTGTTAGATCAAACTCGTGGGCAGTGGAAAATATTTGTTGCATTTCCCACGAGTTGAGATTTGTGGCGAACCATGCTATGGCGAGAACCAGTCCAATATCACCAACTCGGTTATATAGTACCGCTTGGAGTGCGGCTGTGTTGGCGTCTGCCCGTCCATATCATCATCCGATGAGAAGGAAGGATATAATGCCGACTCCCTCCCATCCGATGAATAGCTGGAATATGTTGTTGGCTGATACTAAAATAACCATGGCGATAAGGAAAATTAGTAAATATTTAAAAAATCGGTTTATGTAGGGATCTGAGTGTATGTATCAAGATGCAAATTCTAGGATAGACCATGTTACGTACAGGGCTACTGGGATAAATACGATTGAATATGTATCAAATTTAAAGCTGATGTTGATGTCAAAGGTAATAGTGTTGACTCAGCTTCAGCTGGTGATGATGGTCTCGGTTCCCTCATTGAGATATAAGAAAAGGGGGAGTAAGCTGACAAAGAAAGCTATCTTGACTGCGGTCTTCACTTGTGAAAAGGCCCAGAGTGGTTCCTGCGGGAACGGTTTTAGGGTTGTGATTAAAGGATACACCAGTAGGGCAAAGATAATGATAAGGCTAGATGTTATTACTAAAGGGGTGGGGTGCATAGCCTCCACTTGGATTTGCACCAAGAGTTTTTGGTTCCTAAGACCAACGAATGAGCTGTTATTCTTTGTAGGCAGGCGAGTGGGCCTTGGGGTTCAACCAAGGTGGCGAAAATTAGCAGTATTCGGTGCAGTCGTGCCCCTCTCGGTGGACAAGGGGTTTTTAACCTCTGTTTTTAGAATCACAATCTAATGTTTTTGTTAAACTATGTCTACAGATGGTTCATCCTCAAATAATCTCGGGTTTTAGGATGAGTAGAAGTAGTGGAAGAAGGTGTAGTAGTACCAATAAGTGTTCACGGGAGTGGGATGGTTCAATAGCAAGGATGTGGGCAGGAACTGGCCCTCGTTGGGTTGTTAAGAATATGTATAGGGAGTAACCTGCGGTAATGAGGGTCCCGGCCCCAGTGAGCACGAGGGTTCAGTTTGACCAGTTGAACAGGGACACAATAATCATTAGTTCGCCTATGAGGTTTGGAAGGGGAGGGAGTGCCAGGTTGGCCAGGCTTGCGGCAAATCACCAGGCGCTTATGAGGGGAAGCAGTGTTTGTAACCCTCGGGCTAGGACTATTGTTCGGCTGTGAGTTCGTTCATAGTTGGTGTTTGCAAGGCAGAAGAGAGCCGATGATGTTAGGCCGTGGGCGATTATTAGAATAAGTGCCCCAGTGAACCCCCAGGGGGTTTGAATCAGAATACCGCCCGCAACCAGTCCTATGTGGCTTACAGATGAATATGCAATAAGCGACTTGAGGTCTGTTTGTCGCAGGCAAATGGAGCCAGTCATAATAACCCCCCAGAGGGCAAAGACAATGAATGGGTAGCTTATTTCTTTGGTAAGGGGTTCAAGGACTATTATTATGCGCATTATGCCGTACCCCCCTAATTTAAGTAATACGGCAGCAAGAACTATTGAGCCTGCAATAGGTGCTTCCACGTGTGCCTTTGGAAGTCATAGGTGAACGCCATAGAGCGGTATTTTGACTAGGAAGGCAAGTAAACAGCCTGCTCATCAGAGTTTGTCTGCATAAGAGGTTAATTCGATGGTTTTAGAGAATTGAAGAGTGAGTAGCGACAGGGTCCCGGTATCATTTTGAAGTAGGAGTAGGGACACTAGAAGCGGCAGTGATCCGGCGAGAGTGTAGAATAGGAAGTAGGTGCCCGCGTTGAGCCGCTCGGTCTGGTTCCCTCACCGCGTAATAATAATAAGTGTAGGGATGAGTGTGGCTTCAAACATAACATAAAATATAATGATTTCGGTGGCGCTGAATGCTAAAATAAGAAAAAATTGTAGGGAGGTCAAGAGAGTGATGTAGGTTCGCTGTCGGTTAATTGGCTCAGTCCGTGTGTGATTTTGGCTTGCAAGAATTATGAGGGGTAGAAGTCAGCAGGTGAGTACAAGTAGTGGCGTGGAGAGCGGGTCAAGTGCCATGTAGGGGTTTAAAGTATATCAGCCTGTTTCTGATGTATTTTTTAGTCACGTCAGGCTAATTACAGCGATAATCAGGCTGTGGGCGAGGGTGGTGGGCCATAGTCATTTTATAGGGGTTAATCAGGCCGTAGGGATGAGCATAATTGTTGGTAGTAGAACTTTTAGCATTGTAGTAGGTTTAGGCCTTGTAGGTGATCGGAGCCGTGAGTTCGGGCGGTGGCAACAAGAAGAGCTAGTCCTGTGCTGGCTTCACATGCTGAGAAGGCAAGTAGGAGTAGGGGGGATGCTGAGTATATGGTTGCGTCAAGTTGTAGGGTTCATAAGGACAGGGCAATAAATAGTGAGAGTATTATTCCCTCTAGACATAGTAGGGCGGACAAAAGGTGGGTTCGGTGAAAGGCCAGGCCGGATAAGCCTAGAATAAATGCCGATGAGAAGGCAAACTGGGTGGGGGTCATAGGATAATGGTGGATTCAAACCACGGTCTTTTGAGCCGAAATCAAATGTTTTATGTTAAACTAAGTACCCATTCGGCTCACTCCAGCCCTCCTTGAATTCACTCATAGATGAGTCCGAGTGTAAGGAGTACTAGTACCGCGGTCGCTCAGATGAATGTTAGTAGGGGGGAGGATAGTTGGTCCCCTCAGGGTAGAGGCAGAAGTAGGGCGATCTCTAGGTCAAAAAGTAAGAATAAAATGGCGACTAAGAAGAATCGTAAGGAGAAGGGCAACCGGGCAGATCCAAGGGGGTCGAATCCACATTCGTAGGGGGATAATTTTTCGTAATCGGGGCTTATTTGGGGCAATCAGAAGGATACGATGGCCAGGATGGTGGATAGGGTGACAGCAATGGCAACGAAAGTTGCTACTAGATTCATTATCTTTCCTTGGACTCTAACCAAGACCGGGTGATTGGAAGTCACTTATACTAATTTAATACTAGAAAGATTATGAGCCTCATCAGTAAATGGAGATGTATAGGAATAGTCAGACTACGTCTACAAAGTGTCAGTATCATGCTGCTGCTTCGAAACCAAAGTGGTGTTCTGATGTGAAGTGGTATTGGATTTGGCGTAATAGACAGACCGCTAAGAAAGCGGAGCCAATGATTACGTGGAGTCCGTGAAACCCGGTTGCTACGAAGAAAGTAGAGCCGTATACTCCATCGGCAATTGTAAAGGGTGCCTCATAGTATTCTAGGGCTTGCAAGACTGTGAAGTAAAAGCCTAGTAAAATTGTAAGGGTTAGGGATTGAATAGCTTGTTTGCGCTCCCCCTCTATTAGGCTATGATGGGCCCAAGTAACGGTGACTCCCGACGCTAGAAGAACAGCTGTATTAAGGAGGGGCACTTCGAAGGGGTCTAGTGTGGTAATGCCTGTGGGGGGTCAGCAACCTCCTAGCTCAGGGGTGGGTGCGAGGCTTGAGTGGTAGAATGCTCAGAAAAATCCTAGGAAGAAGAACACTTCAGATGTAATAAAAAGAATTATGCCGTATCGAAGGCCCTTTTGTACGGGGGGCGTGTGGTGTCCTTGGAATGTGCCCTCTCGAATAATATCTCGTCATCATTGATACATGGTTAATAGAAGAAGGGCTAGTCCTAGTGTTAATAGCACTGTGGAGTGGAAGTGGAATCAAACGGCTAGGCCGGATGTTATTAGAAGGGCTGCTACAGCTCCCGATAGGGGTCAGGGGCTTGGATCAACTATGTGGTATGCGTGTGCTTGGTGGGCCATTAGACGTTTTCTTGTAGATAAAGGCTTAGAAGGAGAACAAATACGTATGCCTGGATTGCTGCTACGACTAGCTCCAAGCAGGCAAGAAGGTATAGAATCACAGCGCCTAATAGTCCTGTTGGGCTTAATACACATAACATGCCGAGGGTGGTTGACGCAATCATTTGAAGGATTATGTGGCCGGCGGTTAAGTTTGCCGCAAGCCGTACTCCGAGCGCGAGTGGTCGAACCAGCAGGCTAATTGTTTCGATGATAATTAGAACAGGAATTAGGAGTGTGGGCGTTGATTCTGGTAGCAGGTGGCTGAATGAGCGTACTGGGTGATATCGGAGCCCAATAAGCACAGTTGCTAGTCATAATGGGAGGGCTAATCCTAGGCTTAGGGACAGTTGTGTAGTTGGTGTAAAGGTATAAGGTAGGGTGCCTAGCATATTAAGTGTGATAAGGAAGATTAGCAGCGATATTAGTAGAAGGGCTCATTTGTGGCCTGCAACGCTCATAGGTATAATTATCTGTCGTGTAACTGTTTTAAAGACTCAGCTTTGGATTGCCAGGAGGCGGCTCCCTAGTCATTGTACTCCCGGGGCCGGGAATATGTCTCAGGGGGCTAGCATGGCAAGAATTACTAGTGGTACAGCTAAGAGTGTGGGACTTGCGAATTGGTCGAATAGGCTTAATGTCATGGTAGGTTTCAGGGTTGTGATTTTGGTGTTTTGTTATTTTGTGTGGTAGGTTCATTAGGGTACGTGTGGGCTAGAATTTTAGGTGGAATAATAACAAGTAGGACAGCTCAGGCAAAAACTAGAATCATAAATCATGGGCCGGGATTAAGTTGTGGCATCGTCACTAAGGGTGGTTGGGGGCCACCAGTCTTTAGCTTAAAAGGCTAACGCTAGGCCCGAATTAGCTTCTTAGTGAGGCGTCTTGAAGTATTAAGGAGGATCAGTCTTCAAAATGTTGGAGGGGTACGGCTTCAACTACAATTGGTATAAAGCTGTGATTTGCACCACAGATTTCGGAGCATTGACCGTAAAATACCCCAGGTCGTGAGGTAATAAATGCTGTTTGGTTTAGTCGGCCGGGGATTGCATCTATTTTTACCCCGAGGGCGGGCACTGCCCACGAGTGAAGAACATCTTCGGCTGAGACTAAAACTCGGATGGGGGATTCTACTGGGATTACTATACGGTGGTCAGTTTCTAGAAGTCGAAATTGCCCAGGGGTCAAGTCTTGTGTGGGAATTATATATGAGTCAAAGCCTAGGTCTTCATAATCAGTATACTCGTAACTTCAGTATCACTGGTGTCCTATGGCTTTAATAGTTAGGTGTGGGGCATTGATTTCGTCTATAAGATAAAGAATTCGAAGTGAGGGTAGTGCAATTATAATGAGAATTACTGCAGGGAGTACTGTTCAAATAATTTCAACTTCCTGAGAATCTAAAATGTATTTGTTGGTTAATTTAGTGGTAACCATGGCCACAATGATGTAAAGTACGAGGGTGCTAATTAAAAAAACAATTATTAGGGCGTGATCGTGGAAGTGGATGAGTTCTTCCATGACGGGGGAAGTTGCGTCCTGAAAACCTAGTTGTGAGGGATGTGCCATTACTTTTAAAACACGTGAGGTTTTAACTCACAATTATGCCCTGACAAAGCATTGTAATTACTATTTTACTAGTGTCTCATGAAGAAAGTGGCAGAGTGGTTATGTGACTGGCTTGAAACCAGTTTATGGGGGTTCAATTCCTCCCTTTCTCGTTAATCTGATTGCACTCGGACGAATGCAGGTTCTTCAAATGTGTGGTAAGGCGGAGGGCAGCCGTGTAGTCACTCTACATTGGTTGAGGCGAGTTCTACAGATAAAACTTCTCGTTTAGCAGCAAACGCTTCTCAAATAATGAAAAGGAATATGATTACCGCTACAAGTGATACTAGTGAGCCAAGAGATGATACTGTATTTCATAGTGTGTAAGCGTCTGGGTAATCTGAGTATCGGCGGGGCATTCCAGCTAGACCAAGGAAGTGTTGGGGGAAGAAGGTTAGGTTTACCCCTGCAAATATAACTCCGAAATGGGCCTTTGTTCATGTGCTGTGAAGAGTGTAGCCTGTAAATAGGGGGAATCAGTGAACGAAAGCGGCTATGATTGCGAATACAGCCCCCATGGATAGTACGTAGTGGAAGTGGGCTACCACGTAGTAGGTGTCATGAAGGACAATGTCCAGGGAGGAGTTGGCTAGTACAATACCGGTTAAACCTCCTACTGTAAAGAGAAAGATGAATCCTAGAGCTCACAGGAGCGGTGTTTCCCATTTAATAAAGCCCCCGTGAAGCGTTGCTAGTCAGCTAAACACTTTTACACCCGTGGGAATGGCGATGATTATGGTGGCGGAGGTAAAGTAGGCCCGCGTGTCGACGTCCATGCCCACGGTAAACATGTGGTGAGCCCAGACGATGAAGCCGAGTAGACCAATGGCCATTATGGCTCATACCATGCCCATATAGCCGAAAGGTTCTTTTTTACCTGAATAATAGGCTACGATGTGTGAAATTATACCGAACCCGGGTAGAATGAGGATATATACTTCGGGGTGTCCGAAGAATCAGAATAGGTGTTGGTAGAGGATGGGGTCACCCCCGCCGGCGGGGTCAAAGAAGGTTGTGTTTAAGTTACGGTCGGTTAAAAGTATTGTAATACCAGCGGCAAGGACTGGGAGGGACAGGAGTAGTAATACTGCGGTAATTAATACTGATCATACGAAGAGAGGAGTTTGATATTGAGAGATGGCTGGGGGTTTCATGTTAATAATTGTGGTAATAAAATTGATGGCCCCGAGAATTGATGAAACTCCCGCCAGATGTAGTGAGAAAATAGTGAGGTCTACAGAGGCCCCGGCATGTGCTAGGTTACCTGCTAGTGGTGGGTATACTGTTCAGCCGGTACCGGCGCCAGCTTCTACTCCTGAAGATGCTAGAAGGAGGAGGAATGAGGGGGGAAGTAGCCAGAAGCTCATGTTGTTCATTCGGGGGAACGCCATGTCTGGGGCGCCAATCATTAGGGGAATCAGTCAGTTGCCGAAGCCCCCAATTATAATTGGTATTACTATAAAGAAAATTATTACGAAAGCATGAGCTGTGACGATTACATTATAAATTTGATCGTCACCGAGAAGGGCGCCCGGTTGACTCAGCTCAGCTCGAATTAAGAGACTTAAGGCTGTTCCCACCATTCCGGCCCAAGCACCAAATACTAGATAAAGGGTGCCGATATCTTTATGATTTGTCGAAAAAAATCAGCGTGTGATTGCCACAGGTAAGGTGGCCGAGTGTCAGGCGGTGGATTGTAGCCCCATAAACAGAGGTTTAAATCCTCTCTTTACCAAGCCCCGAGGTGTTATCATAACGGATTGCAAATCCGGAGTCGCAGGCTAACACCTGCCGGGGCTTCCCCCGCCTTTTCCCGCCTTCGGACAGGCGGGGGAAGTCTAGGTGGATGCTCGCTGGTTTGAGCGCTTAGCTGTTAACTAAGATTTCGTGGGATCGAGGCCTTCCCATCTAGTGAGGCTTTAGCTTAATTAAAGTGTCTGTTTTGCATGCAGGAGATGTGGGGTAGTGTCCCGCAAGTCTTATCAGGGGTTGGGAGATTTTCACTCCCGCTTAGGGCTTTGAAGGCTCTTGGTCTTAATGTTATCCTAAACCCCTAAGATGTGAGAAGCGCTATAGCTGCGGGGGTAGCAGGGAGAAGCATTATTGAAGCTACGGTTGATGCGGCCAGTGGGAGGGTGACGGGGCCGTCTTTAAGTCGCCATTGAATAGTGGCCGTCGTAGTGTTCGGGGACATGGTGAGGGTCATCGCGTAACACAGTCGCAGGTAGAAGTAGAGGCTTAGCAGGGCCGAGAGTGCGGCAATGGTGGCTGTTATTCCAAGGTCCTGCTTGGCTATTTCTTGTAAGATGAGTCATTTTGGTGCAAAGCCTGTAAGAGGTGGCAGTCCTCCTAGTGAAAGCAGGATTAGTGGAGTAAGGGCTGCCATGGTTGGGGCATTTGCTCACGAGGTGGCCAGGCCATTGATGCTGGTGGACTTGTTGTATTTAAACGTTAAGAAGGTGGCTGTGGTCATAATAATATATGTCAGTAATGCTAGTATTGTGAGAGATGGTATAAATTGTAATACCAGGATCATCCAACCCAGGTGGGCGATTGATGAGTAGGCTAGGATCTTACGGAGTTGGACCTGATTAAGGCCCCCTCAGCCCCCTACGAGCGTCGACGTAATGCCAAGTAGTACAAGTATTGATGAGGGGGCGTTTTGTACCTGGAGGATTAGGGCGAATGGTGCCAGTTTTTGTCATGTGGATAAAATTAGTCCCGTGGTTAAGTCCAGTCCTTGTAATACCTCGGGCAGTCATGTGTGTATAGGAGCCAGTCCAATCTTTAAGGCCAGGGCTATAGTGATGACTGTGCATGGGATTGGATCTGTTATTTGTTGGATGTCCCATTGGCCTGTATTCCAGGCATTCAGGGTGCTGGCAAACAGAATTATGGCTGCGGCTGTAGCTTGAGTGAGAAAGTATTTAGTGGTGGCTTCTACGGCTCGGGGGTGGTGATGTTGAGCTATTAGTGGAATAATGGCTAGAGTGTTAATTTCTAGCCCTATTCAAGCTATAAACCAGTGGGAACTTGCGAATGTGATGGTGGTGCCCAGGCCTAGACTGAAGACAAGGGTGGCGAGGATGAAGGGGTTCATTAGCAAAGGAAGGGGTTTAACCTACATGTTTGGGGTATGGGCCCAAAAGCTTAAATTAGCTGACTTTACTAGAAAGTGGTGTAGTGGAAGCACCAAGAGTTTTGATCTCTTAAGGATGGGTTCAAGTCCCTTTTTTCTAAGGAGTCGGGAGGACTCTAACCTCCATGTTTCACTCTATCAAAGTGGCCCCTAAATTCAGGCACGGCTCCTTTAAATCTGAGGGGGCAATCCAACAAAGGCTACGGGGAGTGCCAGGTGTCAGATAATCAGGGCTAGGCTAAGGGGGAGGAAGTTCTTTCAAACGAGGTGTATCAGCTGATCATACCGGAACCGGGGGTATGAGGCCCGGGTTCATAGGAATACCACTGAAAGGAGTGCAGCTTTGAGTATCAGGTTGGCGGTTATTAGGGTTGGTAAATACATTATATGGGTTGCGCCCAAGAATAAGCAAGCTGAGAGGGTGTTTATCAGCAAGATGTTAGCGTATTCGGCTAGAAAAAACAGTGCGAAAGGTCCCCCCGCATATTCGACGTTAAAGCCCGAAACTAGTTCGGATTCACCTTCAGTAAGGTCAAACGGGGCTCGGTTAGTCTCGGCAAGGGTGGAGATGAATCATATAGCAGCGAGTGGTCACGCCGGAAGGATTAGCCAGATGGCTTCTTGAGTGGTATTGAAGGCATGTAGGGTAAAGCCGCCAGTTAAAATAATGGCACTAAGAAGGATTAGTCCCAGGCTTACTTCATATGAGATTGTCTGAGCTACTGCCCGCAGGGCCCCCACGAGGGCATATTTTGAATTTGAGGCCCAGCCGGAGCCTAGAATGGAGTATACAGCAAGGCTTGATAGTGCTAGAATAAATAAAATTGCCAGGTTTAGGTCTACTAGGGGGTGGGGCATAGATAGGGGTACTCACAGGGTGAGGGCAAGGGTTAGGGCCAGCATTGGGGCTAGCAGAAATAGTACGGGGGAGGAGGTGGACGGACGAACTGGCTCTTTAATGAAAAGCTTTACCCCGTCTGCGATGGGTTGCAGGAGCCCGTAGGGGCCAACGATGTTTGGCCCTTTTCGGAGTTGTATATATCCTAATACTTTCCGTTCAATTAGTGTTAGAAATGCCACGGCTAATAGTACGGGGACAATGAGGGCAAGGGGGTTGAGGACGTAGGCACTAAGGATGTTAATCATAGTTAAGGGGAGGATTTGAACCTCCGTTCAAAGGGATTAGGTCTTTTGCAATTGCCGAGTTCTGCCACCCTAACATGCCTTTCTTTTAGGCAACTTTTTATGACCCCTTGCCCTCTTTAGTTGACTTCAGTGGGTGGGGTTGAGGCGTACCTTAGGTATGGGCCCCTCTTTCTCGGTCCTTTCGTACTAGAGAAAGATTATTTCATAGATAGAAACTGACCTGGATTACTCCGGTCTGAACTCAGATCACGTAGGACTTTAATCGTTGAACAAACGAACCCTTAATAGCGGCTGCACCATTAGGATGTCCTGATCCAACATCGAGGTCGTAAACCCCCTTGTCGATATGGACTCTAAAAGGGGATTGCGCTGTTATCCCTAGGGTAACTTGGTTCGTTGATCGGCTTTGCCGGATCATTATGGTCAGAATTTCTGATTCTTAGAGCGGTGGCTCTCGGCTTTAGGAGGACTTCCTCCCATTCCGCGCGGGGGTTTTGCTTTTCCCCGTGGTCGCCCCAACCGAAGACAGGGGGGTGGGTTCCAATAAGTTTATCCTCTTGACTGGGGGTCTTAACATGGTCCGCCTTGATGTCTAAAGCTCCATAGGGTCTTCTCGTCTTATGTAGTTATCCCCGCTTCTGCACGGGGAGATCAATTTCACTGACTGGAAAGGGGAGACAGTTAAGCCCTCGTCGTGCCATTCATACAGGTCTCCATTTAAGAGACAAGTGATTGCGCTACCTTCGCACGGTCAAAATACCGCGGCCGTTAAACTTATAGTCACAGGGCAGGCGGGACCTCTTATTCTTATCTTGCAAGAGGCGATGTTTTTGGTAAACAGGCGAGGCTTTTATTTGCCGAGTTCCTTCCCTTTCTTTTAGTCTTTCCGGATTAGCACACCAGTGTGGGCTCAACGTTAAGTGCTGAGTGGTTTTCTAGTTGTTTAATTTAGTGCTCAGTTCCCTCTTGAGTTGGGTTCGTTAATGGTCGGTGGTGGGTCCGTTCCGACATACACTTGTGCGTGGAGAGAACCTTGGGTTCTCTTATTACTCATATTAGCATAATCACTTCCATTTATGTATGGGAGGGCCTAATATGGATAGGGGGTTTAGATATTATTATCAGAATAATGGGTATTAATTATATATGAGCTTTAACGCTTTCTGTCTGGGTGGCTGCTTTTAGGCCCACCAAAATATATAGTCCTTGTATTACTGTGATCTTTACCCTCCTTCCAAAGTTGTATCTTTTTCAAAGGAGCTGTACCTCCTTTGACTAACTCTCATGGCTTCTCTTAATCAATATAAGTTGACTTTAGGGAATGGAAAATCCAAGAGGCTGAACTTCTATTCATTTTTTAGGCAACCAGCTATAACTAGGTTCGGTAGGTCTGTCACCTCTACTCGAAGGTCTTCCCACTCTTTTGCCACAGAGACGGGTGTGCCCCTTTTACGGGCTGCCTTGGAGTAGCTCACCTAGTTTCGGGGTGTCAAACTATAATACTTTTTGCTTGAATATACTGGCTAAAACATGATGCAAAAGGTACGAGGTTTAATCTCTGCTTCTTTAGGCTTTTATGGGTTGTTTCATTTCTCTTTCAGCATTCCCTTGCGGTACTTTATCTGTTGCTCTACTTGTTCCTTTTCTATCTCCTGTACTTGGGCGGGAAAATGTTTTGATGGTTCTATGTGGATTTTATCAGGCTATTTATGTGTGGTTGTTGGTCTGGGTGGTTAGGCTAGCTTTTAGGCGTCAGAGTAACCCGATTTGCACGGATGACTTCTCAGTGTAAGGGAGATACTTTTCTGTCTTAGCTATACTCTGGTTTTTCCAAGTGCACCTTCCGGTACACTTACCATGTTACGACTTGCCTCCCCTTTGTGAATGTAGTGTTTTAATTAAAATCTTTAAAAGTTCTTGGGGAGAGTGACGGGCGGTGTGTGCGCGCTTCAGGGCCAGTTTCAGCAGAACACTCTATTTTCTGCTTACTGCTAAATCCTCCTTTGGGTGAGTATTTCAGCTCATCCTCCGTAATTTTCTTAAATAGAAAATGTAGCCCATTTCTTCCCCCTCCATGCGCTACACCTCGACCTGACGTTTTGGGCTGTGCCAACATTGCCTACTATGTGACCTTCACAGGGTAAGCTGACGACGGCGGTATATAGGCGGGGAAAACAAGGAGGGGTGAGGTTTAACGGGGGTTATCGGTTCTAGAACAGGCTCCTCTAGGTGGGTCTAAAGCACCGCCAAGTCCTTTGGGTTTTAAGCTCTTGCTCGTAGTCCCCTGGCGGATAGTGGGGTAGTGTACTATCTATATTTAGGGCTAAGCATAGTGGGGTATCTAATCCCAGTTTGTATCTTAGCTTTCGTGGGTTCAGGCTATTGTTAAAGTCACTTTCGTGGTGGTTCTTCATACCCTCGGATGCGTATAACAGCCTTGAGGGTGTTCGACTTTAGTATAAGTGTTTCCTTAACCACGCTTTACGCCGGTATTTATCAACTTGGGCCTACTCGTATAACCGCGGTGGCTGGCACGAGTTTTACCGGCCCTCTTAGCTTTAACTAAGTCAAGTTTTCACTTATAGCTTAATGTTTATCACTGCTGAATTCCCTTGAGGGTGTGGCTAAGCAAGGTGTGGTGGGCTCTAGGGTTGTGCCTGATACCAGCTCCTCTTTTCCGGTCGGGAACAAATGAGGGCATTCTCACAGGGAGGCGGAGACTTGCATGTGTAAATTTGGCTAGAGTTGATAGTAAAGTCAGGACCAAGCCTTTGTGCTTGCGGGACTTTCTAGGGTCCATCTTAACATCTTCAGTGTTATGCTTTAGTTAAGCTACGCTAGC